TTAAATTACATATATAAAGACTATTAACCATATTAAAATTAATCATAACCACATAAAAACTAATATATACCCACCACGACGAACATTTTCTACATAATTTATTGAATTACTTATAACTTTATTAAACCCTTGAGATGATAAAATTTCCATATAAATTAAATCAAACATATAATAAATAACTCTAAATTTTATAATAAATATACTAAATATTTGAGTAGTTCTAATATTTAATATTCACATATCTCGCTGAAATAAAAAATAATAGTTTTTGAAAGGATTAATGTAAAAGTTTATTAATAATCTAGACACACCAAACAAAAAAATTAATATAAAAATAATAACATCTGTAACCTTTAACCTTATATATAAATTTTCATCGTGAGGTCAAATAATCAAATACTCAAATAACACCCCAAATCAAAAAAAAGAAAAAGTACTTAAAATTATAGCCCTTAATATAATAAAAAAGTTTCTTACCCCACCTCATCTTATAATACTACTAAAATGTCTAACACCCCCACCTAAATATCAACCTAAGCGCAATGTATAATAAGAAGTTAAAATTATAGCAATAATTATTAACCTATAAGAAAAAGAATTAATTGCAGCAATAACACCTATTTCTATAATTAAATCCTTTGAATAATACCCACTCATAAAAGGCATTCCACACAAAGAAAATAAGTTAAACAATAAAATAACCCTTAATAAACCTCCACCCCTACAAATACCTCCAAAAAACCGTAAATCTTGACCACCACCAATACTATGAATTAAGCCACCAGCACAAATAAACATAGAAGCTTTAAATAGTGCATGAACTATTATATGTAAAGCCCCAATCTCAGGAGCACCAATACTAATACTATAACACATAAAACCTAATTGACTAAGTGTTGAAAGAGCCACAATTTTTTTTATATCTTGCTCAACTCTAGCACAAAACCCAGCCAATACACTAGTTAACCCTGAAATAAATATAAACACCTCTTGTCAAAATAAATTACCTATAAAAAAATAAGAATATCGAACCAATAAAAATACACCAGCAGTAACTAAAGTAGAAGAATGTACTAATGCAGATACAGGGGTAGGGGCTGCTATAGCAGCAGGCAATCAAGCACAAAATGGAAACTGAGCTCTTTTAGTAAACCCAGCTAAAAAAAATAACCCAACTAAAATTAAATATAAAGATAGGCCTTCCACATCTATTAAAAAAATAAAATCACCAGAAATAATATTTATACAAATAAAATAACAAAATAAAATAACAAAACCACTATCCCCCAACCGATTAACAATAGCAGTAAAATACCCAGCACTAGCAGAACTACTATTTTCAAAATAAATAACAAGTAAAAATGATGAAATACCTAATAAATCCCACCCAATAAATAAATGCATTAAACTTCCCCTATAAACAACTATTAATATAGACCTAATAAAAAAAATAACTATTCAACCAAAACGTAAACTTATAAAATCCCCATCTATATAATTTAAACTAAATAAAAATACACTTCCAGAAATAAATATAACTACAAAACCATAACCAAATCTTAAATTATCTAAAGTAATAGAAAAAGACCTAATACTTAAAGACTTTATAAAATAATCATAGTCTAAAAAATTATCTATTACTAAAAATAATATTATATAAATACCCAATATTAAACTAATTAATCTCATTAAATAAATAAAAAATCTAAAAACTATATATCTTAATCGCCATATAAACAACAAAAAGTGAATAATTATAATTCATTCTAAGATTTGAAGTCTAAAAGTTTTATTTTAACCTAACTTAATTTAAATAAGACTCAAAAAAGTATCAAAGAAACCACAATTCTTCAGTTTTTATTATTTAACCTACATATTAATTTCTTTTAAAGTTTAAATATATAAACACCATAACACCTTCAAAGTCATACTCTAATTTTAAGCTATTTAAAAATATTAGAGGCTAACTTACAGCCTACAAATGAGCCGAAATCAATCGCAAAATAATCGCTTCCTAATAAAATTTAATAAGAGTTTAATAATAAACATAAGTAAATTTACAATCTACCACCTTTAACTTCAGACACCTTAATAAAACAAAGCCAATATAATAAACCATATTATATCTTAAGATTTCAAATCAAATACATTTAATTATGCTAAATAGCCATAAAACCCTAAATAAAAAATCTAACTATAAAAAATAATATTAAAATAGGGTAAATTATCATAAAAAGTAATACCTGCTCACGAACCTTAAATTCATAATTAACCTTTTCTCTAAAACTATCACCATGACTTACACCAATAAAATAAAATAAATTAATTACACCGGCCATTTGAAAAGAAAGTATAATAACTAACCAAGTACCCCTAATTCACCAAGACCTTACCCTTATAAATAAACTTATTTCACTTCAAAATCTAAAAAAAGGAGGAAGACCCATATTTAAGCCTAAAATTAAAAATCACAATAAAATCCCACACACCATAAAACTTCTTATACCCCCCAACACATAAAATCTTCGACTACTTAAACGATCATAATACAACCTAGCTAAACAAAATATACCACAAGAAATTAAACCATGCCCAAATATTATTATCATAGAACCCCTCACCCTAATAAAATTATAAGTAAATAAAGACCCTAAAATTAAACTTATGTGACAAACAGAAGAATATGCAATAAAACACTTTAAATCCCTTTGACGAAAAGTAATAAAACAAGCAAACAAGCCCCCAATAAAACCAATACTAAAATAATACCCTCTAAAATTTATAAAACAATTAAATAATGAAAAAAATCGAATATACCCGTAACCCCCTAACTTTAATAATAACCCAGCCAACAATATTGACCCTCTAATAGGGGCTTCAACATGAGCTTTTGGTAACCAAATATGAACCCCAAAAATTGGTAATTTAACTATAAAAGCTAAACCACAACCAATAAAAAAAAATATATTAAAATTAGAAAAATAATATGAATAATAACTAAAAAAAAACCTCATAGAATCTAACCCATTAATTATTCACCACATTAAACAAATAAAAAAAGGAATAGACCCAAAAAAAGTATATATAATTAAATAAACACCCGCTCGCCAACGCTCAGGCTGATAACCAAATCGAATAATAAATAATAATGTTGGTAAAGAAGCTAACTCAAAAAAAATATAAAAAAATACAACATTATCTACAAAAAAGACAAGCATTAAAAAAAATATAGATAATAAACATAAATAACAAAAAATAAGAGTTTTATCACCATAACGAACACCCTTTGAAGATATTAATAATAAAACAGTTAATCAAATACTTAAAATAAACAAAATATAAGACACAAAATCAAGTAAAAATAATCCTCTATATAAGCCCCTTATTAAAAAGCTAAACGAATTAATAAAATAAGATACAAAGATTAAAAAAAAAGAAAAAAAAAAGAACCACATACTGACATATTCTTTAAATGCTTTATGTAAAAAAAATCTTAAATAAGGTAACATATATTTTATCATTAAGTATTAATTATTTATATCCTCTTCTTCTATTAAATAATCACAAAATCTTATATGTAACGGTAAAATAATATAAAAAGAAAAATAAACTAAAGTTAAAACTTGTCTATACAAATAATAAGGGTCCTCAGCAGGACGCCCCCCAATTCAAGTTAATAAAGCTAAATCTCTTAAATGAACCCAAAATAACAACACACCATAAGGGTAATATGTCATACTTTGGTATAAACTTTTATAAAAGCATATAAAACCTAAAATTAAAATAGCTAAAACTAATAATACAACACCTCCAACCTTACTTGGCACACAACGTAAAATAGCGTAAACCCATAAAAAATATCACTCTGGTTTAATATGTACAGGAGTTGATATAGGGTTTGCAGGTAAAAAATTATCACAATCTCCTAAAATATAAGGATATATTATACATAACACCATTAAAAGTATAAAATATACAATAATACCCAATAAATCCTTATAAATATAATACGGATGAAAACGAACCTTTATACCATCTGAAAAAACACCTAAAGGATTACTAGAGCCCCTCTCATGAAGATAAATTAAATGCACCACTACAAATAATGCAATTACAAAAGGCAATAAAAAATGAAAAACAAAAAATCGCAAAATTGTAGCATCACCTACAGCAAAGCCCCCTCAAATTCAATATACTACATCAATACCAATATACGGAATTGCCCTAATTAAATTTGTAATAACGGTAGCACCCCAAAACCTTATTTGTCCAAACGGTAGCACATAACCAACAAAAGAAGCAGCTATTAATAAAAATAGAATTCTAATACCAATTATTCAAACCTTTACTAAACTATAACCACCATAATAAACCCCACGAAAAATATGTAAATAAATAAAAACAAAAAAACCCCTAGCACTATTAGCATGTAACAAACGTAATAATCAGCCACCAAAAACATCTCGATGAATATGACAAACAGAATCAAATGCTTCAATAGCACCATTATGATAATGTATTGCTAATATTAAACCAGTAACAATTTGAACTCCTAAACAAAAACCTAATAAAGAACCAAAATTCCAAGCCCAAGTAATATTTATTGGACAAGGCAATTCAACTAAAAAAGCATTAGCCAAAGAAACAAACTGATCTTCTTTACGAAATGGTCGTCAACTTAAAATTTTTCCCATTAAATAATTCATTCTAATAATCCCTGCTTTCACTCATATAATAAGCCACCTAATAAAATAAATATAAAAACTAAACAAATTATTCTCCCACTCAAATATCAACCAAAATTAAAATAAAACACTATGGGCATTAATAATACTAATTCTACATCAAATAATAAAAATACTACAGCAATTTTAAAAAATCGCACAGAATAAGGCATATGGGCACCAAATACAGGGTTAAAACCACACTCATATCTTCCACCCATCTCCCGATCATAACCAATATAATAAGATAGTGTAATAGCTAAAATAAAAAATACTATAACAATCAAAGTGCTAATTATAATATATAGTGTAGAATATAACATAATAATAATTAATTAATAATTAATATATTTAAAAATTAACAATTTTACGCATAGGCCCCTCAGAAGTATCAATAAGAAACCCAACTAATAATAAACCAACTAATAAATAAAATATCATAAATAAATTAAAAATAAAATAATAATTATCAAAGATAAAAAAAAAATCACTAGATATTCTAGAATCAATAAAAAAATGAAATCCTATAAACCTATAACATAATAAAAAAAACAACATAGATATTACAGATATTTGTAAACTAAGGACAAATATATACCAAAACTCATAATTAACTGTAGGCACTAAACCAGAAACGTATAAAAATAAAATCAATAAACCCCCTAATAAAATCAAAAAAAACACAAAACTATACCAAGGCAAGTATATAAACCTAATAAAATATACAATAGGAATAACCCTAATACCCCTACATCAAGCAATTTCTATAGGGCCATCAAACACAGGCAAACAAATAATAAAAAATACTAAAAAAAACATAAAAAAAATTATTATTAAATATAATATTATCAACCATTAAATCAAAAAGAATAATTGAGTCATGAGCCCAACAGTTTAAAATTAACTTATTTAATATATTAAAAATATATTGATTATTAAATCAAAAAATTAAGATTAGCAACCCTACTTATATTATATTCTAATTAAGTATTTAATATTAAACTATTATGAACCTCAAGCATACACCCAGGTATATAAAAAAAGTCAAACTACATCAACAAAATGTCAATACCAAATAGCAGCATCTAAACCAAAATGATGATATCTTAAAAAATGATCCCTAAAAGTACGAAATGTTTGAACAATTAAAATTCCAGTACCAATTAAAACATGCGCCCCATGAAACCCCGTTATTAAAAAAAATGCTCTACCATAAGCTGAATCAGCAACAGTAAAAGGACACTCTAAATATTCTTTAACTTGAAGGCTTGTAAATAAAACACCTAATATTACAGTTAAAACTAAAAAATACCCAGCTTCTTTACCCTTACTATTTCGTAATAAAACATGAGCAACAGTTACAGTAGCACCAGAGCTCAATAAAATAACTGTATTTAATAAAGGTGTAGCTAAAAAATTTAAAGGAACAATTCCAGATGGAGGCCATTGACAACCAATTCAAACAGCTGGAGCTAAAGAACTATGAAAAAAAGCCCAAAAGAAACTAAAAAAAAATATAACCTCCCTTCCAATAAATAATAAAAACCCTAAACGTAAATTCCCAATTACTGATTGAGTATGCTGGCCTTGAAATGTTGCCTCACGAATAACATCACGCCATCAAAAAATACTTACTAAAGAAACAAACAATAAACCAAAAAACATTAAATTAGTTGAATAACAATGTATAAAATTAATTAAACCTAAAGCCATACAAAACCCTATAAAAGCAGCTATAACAGGTCACGGAGACTTTCTAACTAACTGATAAGGATTATTTTGAGATAGAGGCCAATTATGTATTACTTCTTTTTGCATTTAAATAAATTTTATTAATGATCAGACTCTAAAATATAAACCCACCCTAAAAGAGTAAATACATAAGCCTGTATAAAAGCTGTTAATAATTCAAGTAAAATAAGTAATCAAATAATAATTTTACCATAAATTATTCCACCCCTAACAACTAAACAAAATAAACCAGCCAAAGATAATAATAAATGCCCAACCCTAATATTTGCTATTAATCGAACTCTTAATGTTAAAGGACGAATTATAATTCTAACTAATTCTACTAAAACTATAAATCAAGATAAAACCATAGGTACACCATCTGGCACTAAATGTGTAAATCAAAAAACAAAAAATTCATAAGATCTTGACAAAATAGAAGACAACCATAAAATTAAACCCCTAATAACTGTAACATGACCTAAAGAAGTCCCACCATAAACAAAAGGTAATAAACTTATAAAATTAAACCTTAATAAACAACTAAATAAAATAACACCCCAACCAGAACGACCATAAACATAACTTCCCCCTCTAACAGATGACTCTAAACTTTCATTTACCCCTTCATAAAAAAATTCATACACATTAAAATTTAAATTAAATAAAAGTATATTTCTACATCCCCCTACTAATAATATAAAACCTAAAAACCCAACAACTCTTAATATTAATCTACTTAGACCCCCACTAAAAAAATAATATCCTGGCTCTAAACAAGAAAAAAGTATATTACAATACATCTTATTAAAATTAATTTAAATTATCATTTCATTAACAATGAAATATCTTAAAACTTTAGACTATTAATAAATAAGTATTAAATTATTTTATTAACTCAATCAACAAAAGCCCTTCAAGAAACAACTTCAACAACAATAGGTATAATACTATGCCCAACACCACATAACTCCGAACATTGCCCATAATATACTCCAGGATTAATAGCATTTATACGAAAAACATTTAAACGACCAGGAACAGCATCAACCTTAACTCCAAATCTAGGCACAGCCCAACTATGTAGCACATCTCCAGCTGTTACTATAACCCGAACAGGAACTTCCCCAGGTAAAACTACACGCGTATCTACATCTATAATACGAAAACCCCCCACATTTAAATCATTAATGTTAATAGGAAAAGAATCAAAAAAAATACCTAGCCGACCGTATTCATAACTTCAATATCATTGACGGCCAATAACCTTTAAACACAATCTTTTACCAGGCTGACAATCATATATATACAATAAACGTAAAGATGGCACACCAATAAAAATTAAAGTTATAACTGGAACACAAGTTCATCACACTTCTAAACTTTCATGCTCAATAAAACGATTATATCTCACCTTCCTAACTACAACTTTTCATATTCAATAACCAACCAAGCCACTAATTAATATAACTAATAATAATGAATAATTAAAAAAAACATATATATTAGCACAAATATAAGTACTAGGGTCTTGTATTCAAGAACTCCCATAATAAGACAAAGTCTAAAAAAATCTTAAATTTTTCCACTGGATTACAAAACCAAAATTCTAATGTAAACTATTTAAACAAAACTCAATATTAAATTACTAAAATTATCTTCTAAATGCAAATCAAAAATTTTAAATTAAACTATAATATTTTATAAAGCAATATTATTATATATCTTTTACTTGACAAACAAAAATTTTAATTAAACTATACTTTATCCTAATCCAAAGAATCTAAAACAAAACACCTATCATATCCAAATAATCGCACATAATTAACTAATAAACCTAAACCAAAACAAGCCTCACAAACCCTAAATACAAAAAAAAATATTACAAAAAACACCCCATAGCCTATAAAATTAAAAAAAATAATAAACGCTCAAGAAAGTATTACAGAAAGAAATTCTAAACAAATAAAAATACTCAACAAATGCTTACGATAAATTATACAACTTAAAAGAACAAAAAAAAAACAATATATTCAATATCCTATTAATCTATAAACAAACAATCAAAAAAAATCAAATTAGATTACCATAAAACCCCAAATCTTATATTCTTTAATTTTAAACTATTTTAAGACTAACCTCAAGCCACACTTAATAAGATCTTAAGTCTTGCAAACTCAAATTTTAACATAAACTACATAACCACCATTTATATTACAAGCTTAAATAACTTGATATTCTACTTTATCAAAATAGTCCTTTTATCAGGCATAATATAATAATTAATAATATCATTATAATATGAATCTTTAAGTTATGAGCCCAAAAGCTTTTATTTAGCCTATATTATAATATAATGATGTAATTCATTTCCTTAAGTATCAAAAACCTATATGCTAATTACACCTAAATAAAATTATATATAAAATACTATTATAATTATTATGTAATAACCTAAAAATATAAAAGATAATAAAAAATAATAATAATTACTATAACCTAAAACTAAATAATTTTGAAGCCCATCATCATACCCCCCATAATTATAACTTCCAAAATTATTGTAATATGATCAACATCGATAATAATTTAAACAAGCAACTAACATAAGTAAAAAAAACAAAATTAAATTAATAAAAGAATAGCCCTGATGTAAAAAATAAAATCTTATATAAAATTTAATATAAAACGATAAAAATAAAGGCATTCCAAATAAAGCTAAAAAAATTATTTCATATGACTTATTATTATCATTTATACCTTTTAAACCATAAATATAAAAATTTTGAATATTATTAATATTTAAAGATAATAAAATAAATATCCCAATTAAAATAAGCATATAATTTACAAATACAAAAATAAATAAATCATAAGAAAGTATATAACTAATAAAAAAATCAGATACAACATTAATACTAGAATACCCTATAATACCCTTCAAACTCATTTGTCTCAAACCCCTAACACCAACAAATAACCTTAAGTAAGAAAAAATAAAACCAAAAATAATTAATAAAGTAAACCCTAAATTAAAAAAATAATCTATTAATATAATTAAAGGAAGCTTTAAAATACTAGAAAGCATAAAAAAAATAAAATAATCTAATCGCTTAAAAATTATTAAAACTCAACCATAAAATGGAAATAAGCCTATTTTAAATACAAAAAAAAATATAAACCCAATTATTCTCAAAATTGGGTATATACTATAACAAAAATAACAACCCAATAAACCAAAACCACTAATCCCACTAACCCAATAATATATTGAACTAACAATAATATTACGGTTTAGCCTATTAATATTAAATCAAATATATATTATAAGATTTCCAACTTCTATCCCAATTCAACAACCTAATCAAGTTAAACTACTTAAGCTATAAATTAAACTTAAAATAAAAACAAATAACCTAATAAAATGTAATATAAATATATTTCGCATTTTATGTAAATAAACCTAAACTAAAAATTAACATAAAAATCCCAAATAAGCTTAAAGATAAAGGTAAACAAACCTCCCAAGCCAAAGCTATTAATTTATCATATCGAGTTCGAGGAAGCTCCCCCCGAACAAAAATAATTAAACAACTCAATAAACAAATACGCAAAACACTATCAATAAAATTATATACACCACCAAAAAAAAATATTATTATAACCCTTCTTATAAAAATAATATTACCATACTCAGCAATAAAAATCAAAGCAAATAAACCACTTCCAAATTCTACATTAAACCCAGAAACCAACTCACTCTCACCTTCAATAAAATCAAAAGGAGTCCGACCCAACTCAGCAATTAATATAATTAATAGTAAAAAAAAAATTGGTCACAATAAATAACCTAAAGATACATAAACACTTACACCCAACACCCCCTCATAACAGTATAAACCAACTAATATTAATATACTTAAAACAACAAGAATTAATCTAACTTCATAAGAAACGGCCTGTGCCACTGCTCGTATAGAGCCCAAAATCGAATACTTAGAGTTTGAAGATCACCCAGCAACAATTAATGGATAAACACCAATTGCAACACAACAGAAAAAAAAAAAAATATTAAACCTAAAATCAATATCATAAAATGGATATCTTATTCAAATGCACATCATAATTAATAATATTAATATCGGAGAAATATAATACACTAAACCTGCAGTTTTTGATAAAAGTATAAACTCCTTTATAAACAATTTACCTGCATCAGCAAATGGTTGCCCCAACCCAATAAATGCTACTTTATTAGGTCCTTTACGTAAATGAACATAGCCTAAACATTTTCGCTCTAATAGTGTTACAAAAGCAACACTAAGAAAAACACATAAATAAACAATAATTATCATAAGTAAAATAAATTTAAATTTTACTTTAATTATTATAATAAAATACCAAAGTCCTTTCGTACAAATGATAAACAATTTAAAGAAGATAGAAACCAGTCTGACTTACGTCGACCTGAACTCAACTCAAGTATAAAAATAATAGGTGAACAAACTATCTTATTTAAAACCTACCCCAAAAAGAAAATATAAGTCAACATCGAGGTCGCAAACTTTTATATCGATAAGAGCTCTCAATAAAAATAACGCTGTTATCCCCACAGTAACTTTATCAAAATTCCTCAATAAAGGATCAAATTAAATATAAATTAAAGTTTTTATTAAATATTATTTAATAATTGCCCCAACTAAAGTAAAAACAAAAGCTTGCGGGGTCTTATCGTCCCTCTTTAAAATTTCAGACTTCTCACTGAAATGTAAATTTCAAAATAATAGTTTAATAAAGAATTAAATAGTTTAACCTTTCATTCCAGACTTCAATTAAAAGCCAAATTATTATGCTACTTTCACACCCTCACGCTAAGGCGGCAATTTAACATAAGTCATTGAGCAGACCTTACTTAAAACAATATCTAAAAGAAAAGCCTTTGTTAAACATTCTATTTAATTTTTGCCTAATTCATTAAACTTACAATAATACAATAACTAAATATTTACCTTAATAAAATTATAATTAATTTAATAATTAAGGATATAAAATAAAATTTCTACTAATATTAAGATAATAATAAAGTTAAATAATTAACACAATCTTTTATAATGATCTAAATTTAAATTTAAAAATAATAATAAAACTAAAAAGTAATAAAACAATTAAAAAAGATATTTACTATTAAAACTACTTAAATAAATAAAATAATATAAATTCATTAAATTAGAAAAGCTAATCCCTTCCTAATTGTCAAATATTAAAAATAATATTACAGGGTTTAACCCAACTATAAAATATTTTAAAACCAGCTAACAACCAATACGAAAAGCATATCACATCTACAAATAATATTATTAAAATTTTTATGTAACAAAATTTATTTTTTATAGTAGATCATTGGTTTTCGGGTATATTAAATAAATAATATTATACTCCTTAATCGTTGATACAAAAAAGACAATAATTAAATAACCTTATTATAAACTATTTAATTTCCTTAAAAGTACTATATAAATTATTTCTTAAAAAATTATTAAATAGTTAAATAAAATATCTAAAGATAAATAATCACCAAAAAATTAAAAATCTTTCACTCTGTAAATTTAAGCTATTTAAATAAAACTAATTAAAAACTTTAAACCTAGAAGTAGTTTCTTTTCTAGAAATATCTAAATGTAAAATAGGAAACATATAAGAATAAAAATTAATATAAAAATTTAATCTGATAAATCATAAACTAATAAAAAATATTGTAAATAAACCAGAATAAGGACCTAATTGCGGCAATTTGATTAAACCAATTATAATAATGGTTATAAGAAAATCCTAAATTTTCCACATCTGTTTTCTGCCATAATCAAATAAATAAAAAGAGTGATTAAACACTATCTATTCTGTGTAAAAGAATAATTTTTAATTAAAATACCTTTTATTAAAAGCAATGATAACCTGTTGATATCTATAAAAAATTAGAAATCTTTTAATAATAAAGCTCATAAACTACAAATCTGAATAAATCTTTTTGATATTATCAAAACCTATTAATTGGAAGTTAATTATGCATAATTTAACACTAAAGAAATATTTTAATAAATAAGTCTACCTTCCAGTAAACTAACCTTGTTACGACTTACCCCAACAAATTCTATGGGAACGACGGGCGGTTTGTACACAAACAAAGAGCAAATTCAAATAAATATATTAATTTTAAAGTTTTATTTTACTTTCAATTCCTATTTTAATACATGTGTTACAAAATTATTAATAAAAAAATATTAATGTATAACAAAAAAACTAATTAATAAACTGCATCTTACTTGACCTAATAATAATAAATATTATATTATAAACCTTAAAATATAATTAATAAAATATTTACCAACAGAGATATACATATTATTATATAACTAGAAAGATATAAAGAGTATTATCCATTACAATTCATTATCCACTGAAAGATTTGTTTGCCGCCAATTTTTTTCACTTTAACGTAATAATTACAAAGTAAAAAATAATTTATTATATAGCTGGGTATCTAATCCAGGTTTATAAATAATAAAAATATGCTTAATTATACCTTTAAATTATTTAAATTCACAAATTATACCTATTAATTATAAAATTCAAAGGATTATTATAATACTTAAAACTAAACAAAATTTTACTACTTAATTTCAATTAATATCTTAGTATAACCGCGGATGCTGGCACTAAAATTTACCATACATTAAAAAAATTACTAAATCAATTTTCCAAAAATAACTACCTAATACTTAACACTACAAAATTAATAATATATCAAATAATGTGTATAATATTATAAATTAAAATTAAAATCATAAACCAAAACTAAATTTATTAGAATATTAAAGGAGGATTATACTAACCCACATAATTGAAGCTTAAATTCAACACATAATTCTGCCACTTCAATAAAAAATAATTAATATTATATCTTAAAAATGAAAATTTCATATCTTTTAATTAGACTATATTTCCACCAAACCTTTTTAGTGATTATCAAAAATTTTACTTAAGCTAAAAAAATAAAAATACTTTTGTTAGCACTACACCTGCAACAAAAGTATTTTTATTTTTTTAGAAGAATTAGCTTGCAAGCCAAAAAAGGTATTCTATATATTCAACTAACATTAACCCCCCCTATTACTACCCGAAATACCCCACCAAACCATAGTGTTTTAATACCACCCACCCAAACATATTACCCCCCCTACCCCCCAAGTATTACATAAACATTAAAATAAATTAAGCAGAATAACCAGTATATAAAATATTAACAGAGTGCTCACGAGGTGGTATACCATAACCCCACTCTACAGACTTATTACCAACATTAACAAGATTAACAGAACGCTCAGAAACAAATGCTTCTCAAATAACCCACTCAAATAAAAATAAACCAATTAAATCAAAATGAGCCCCAATTGTACTAATACGATGTCATAAATGAAAAACATCAGCATAATCAGGATAACGTCGAGGACATCCACCCAACCCTAAAAAATGCATAGGAAAAAATGTTATATTAACACCAATAAATATAACTAAAAATTGAATCTTACTTCAACGAGGGTGTACAGTAAACCCAGTTAAAATAGGGAAATAATGAATAACACCACCCATAATTGAAAACACCGCCCCTATTGATAATACATAATGAAAATGCCCAACAACAAAATAAGTATCATGTAAATCAATATCAAGAATAGCATTTCTCAAAATAATACCAGTAGCACCACCAATAGTAAATAAAGAAGAAAACCCTAAAACCCATAAAGATGTCGGACTAAAATCTAAAATTCCACCATAAATAGTAGCTAATCAACTAAAAACTTTAATTCCTGTTGGAACCGCAATTATTATAGTAGCCGCTGCAAAATATACACGAGTATCAACATCTAAACCCACAGTAAATATATGATGAGCTCAAACTAAAAACCCTAAAGCACCAATACTTAATATTGCATAAGTAATACCCACAGAACCAAAAGCTTCATCCTTCCCCCCACATTGAATAGCTATATGCGTAATTAAACCAAACCCTGGTAAAATCAAAATATAAACCTCAGGGTGACCAAAAAATCAAAATAAATGTTGAAATAAAATAGGGTCCCCACCACCTCCAACCTCATAAAATGAAGTATTAAAATTACGGTCTATTAATAGTATAGTAATAGCCCCAGCTAAAACAGGAACAGAAACAACTAATAAAAAAGTAGTAACTAAAATAGCTGTATTAAAAAATTGTAATTGATCTACCCCAATTCCAAATCTTCGTATATGTAATATAGTTGTTAAAAAATTAATTGAGCCTAAAATAGACCCAGCCCCAGCCATATGTAAAGATAAAATAGCTAAATCAACAGAAGCCCCACCATGGCCAGTTAACCCAGCTAGCGGAGGATAAATTGTTCAACCTGCCCCAACACCACCATCAGTATCAAAACTAATAACTAATAATAATAATGCAGGAGGAACAACCCAAAATCTCAAATTATTTAATCGAGCAAATGCCATATCAGGCACATTTAATATTAAAGGTAAAAATCAATTACCAAAACCTCCAATAAGAACAGGTATCACCATAAAAAAAATTATAATTAATGCATGAGCCGTAACAACTTTATTATAAAAATGACCACTACCAATTCACATACCAGGATGAGATAATTCTATACGAATAATAAACCTTATTGCTGTTCCAACCATACCAGACCATAAACCCAATAAAAAATACAATGTTCCAATATCTTTATGATTTGTTGACATAAACCAACGACGAAACCAAAATCCTACTCCATAAGATAAATTTCCAGACATATTAT